AGTGATAGTGACAATTCTAGTTACAGTAATGTTGATCATTTAGTCGGCGTTAGAGACATTCATAATTTCGTACCTGATGATACTTTTTTAGTTAGGGATAATAATAGGGACAGTTATTTCATATGTTTTGATATTGAAAATCAAATTTTTGAGATTGACAATGCTCATTCTTTTCTAAGTGAACTAGAAAGCTCTTTTTCTAATTCTCGGAATTTTTGTTATCTAAATAGTGTATCTAATAGTGATGATCCCCACTATGATCCTTACATATATGATACTAAATATAGTTGGAATAAACACATTACTAGCTGTATTGACAGCTATTTTCGTTCTCAAATTTGTATTGATAGTTACATTTTAAGTGGTATTGTCAATTACAATGACAATTACATTTCTAGTTACATTTTTGATGAAAGCAGAAATAGTAGTGAAACCCAGAGTTCAAGTATAAAAACGAGTCCGGCTGGTAGTGAGTTAACTATAACAGAAACGGAAAATTCTAATGATCTAGATTTTACTCAAAAATATAGGCATTTATGGGTTCAATGCGAAAATTGTTATGGATTAAATTATAAGAAATTTTTGAAATCAAAAATGAATATTTGCGAACACTGTGGACATCATTTGAAAATGAGTAGTTCAGATAGAATAGAACTTTTGATTGATCCGGGTACTTGGGTTCCTATGGATGAAGATATGGTCTCTGTGGATACCATTGAATTTCCGTTGGAAGAGGAATCTTACAAAGAGCGTATTGATTCTTATCAAAGAAAAACAGGATTAACTGAGGCTGTTCAAACAGGCATAGGTCAACTAAACGGTATTCCCATAGCAATTGGGGTTATGGATTTTCAGTTTATGGGGGGTAGTATGGGTTCCGTAGTTGGCGAGAAGATCACTCGTTTGATCGAATATGCTACCAATCAGTTTTTGCCTCTTATTCTAGTGTGTGCTTCCGGAGGAGCACGCATGCAAGAAGGAAGTTTGAGCTTGATGCAAATGGCTAAAATAGCTTCCGCTTTATATGATTATCAATCAAAGAAAAAGTTATTCTATGTATCAATCCTTACATCTCCTACTACTGGTGGGGTGACAGCCAGTTTTGGTATGTTGGGCGATATCATTATTGCCGAACCCAATGCCTACATTGCATTTGCGGGTAAAAGAGTAATTGAACAAACATTGAATACGACAGTACCTGAGGGCTCACAAACGGCTGAATATTTATTCCATAAGGGCCAATTCGACCTAATCGTACCACGTAATCTTTTAAAAGACGTTCTGAGTGAGTTATTTCAGCTCCACGCTTTCTTTTCTCTGAATCAAAATTCAATCAAGCGGATCCTTAATAAAAAAAATATATTAATTAATCAAAATATAAATTATTATTTTTTTTTTATAAAACGAGTAGTTATTTAGTTTATAGAAATCAAAGCCAAAATCCATTCTACGGATTTTGGCTTGGTAGCATTTGATGACATAAGATTTAATTGTAAAAATAATTATGCGGATCATTTTTTTTTTTACCGACATTCCCGATTACTAATCAGTAAAAACCTCTATCAAAAAAAAAAGAATGCATTCCTTCTTCCGCTAAATTAAAATTAGGCAAGGAGAATAAAGCGAATTTCGCGTTCTCTTCTTATGTGTATATAATTAAAATATAGAAAATTTAAAAGTGAAAAGTACAGAATCTTGCATCTTTCGATATTTTTTTAGAATCCCCAGTTTTACTAAGACTCCCTATTCCCGGATCGGATTGTAACAAATTTTTCAGGAAGTTGTAAGAAACTCTTTCTTTATTTTATTCCATTTTATGAAATTCAAATTATAAGACAAAAACAAGATAATAAAAAAGGCGATTATCATATATATATATATTTCATGTAGAAAGATGAAAAATTATATTTATTTAGTTCGACGTTCCTTGCACTTATTTTATTATATTTATATATTTTTTATTATATCACATATACTCACTTAGATATGCTTAGTATAATTCTATATGAATTATAAATAATGATTATAAGATACCTTTATAACAATATAAATAACAATATAACAATAACAGGTAAAAATAGTAAATCCAGGTATCCATTTTATGACAAATTTACCCTCTTTTTTTGTGCCTTTCGTGGGCCTAATATTGCCGGCAATTGCGATGGCTTCTTTATCTCTTCATATTCAAAAAAACAAGATTTTTTAGATATCGATATGATGGGGCTAAATCTCATCTATTTTGTTTTTTTTTTCAAGATTTAGACTTAGACCATAACACAGATATCTATTTCTTAGAATAAAATATGTGATGTGGTTTCCCCCGAACATAAAGAAACTATTATTGTTATTCGTGTGTAAACATGATATATGAGTAAATAAATTATAGCTATTTGCAACGAAATCAAATCGGGATCGGGGCGAATGCCTTAAATGTAAAGTGAATATATCTATATGTATGTGGATATCTATAGGAAATCATGCGAAATGGATATTATTATTTTATATCTAACCAATTCGATGAATTACTCCTAAAATAAAAGTTCACATCAGAATAGTGCTAGTTGATGAGAGTTATTTCGGAAACACACAAAAAGTCAAATTAATTTGGGTTATTCTCTCAATTTCAATAAAATGCAACTAGATCTAGTATGAATTGGCGATCAGAACATATATGGATAGAACTTATAGCGGGGTCTCGAAAAACAAGTAATTTCTGCTGGGCCTTTATCCTTTTTTTAGGTTCATTAGGGTTTTTATTAGTTGGAATTTCCAGTTATCTTGGTAGAAATTTGATATCTTTATTTCCGCCTACGCAAATCATTTTTTTTCCACAGGGGATCGTGATGTCTTTCTACGGAATTGCGGGTCTCTTTATTAGCTCTTATTTGTGGTGCACAATTTCGTGGAATGTAGGTAGTGGTTATGATCGGTTCGATAGAAAAGAAGGAATAGTGTGTATTTTTCGTTGGGGATTTCCTGGAAAAAATCGTCGCATCTTCCTCCAATTCTTTATGAAAGATGTCCAGTCCATCAGAATAGAAGTGAAAGAGGGTATTTATGCTCGTCGTGTCCTTTATATGGAAATCAGAGGCCATGGCGCTATTCCTTTGACTCGTACTGATGAGAATTTGACTCCACGAGAACTTGAGCAAAAAGCTGCTGAATTGGCTTATTTCTTGCGTGTACCAATTGAAGTATTTTAAAAAATGAATTGAAACTGAAATGAAAAGAATGAATGCTTTTTTTCTTTTCAATAGAGAGATTATATCTTGTAGATTCTCTTTTTTTTTGTTTTGTCAATCAATTTTTCTTTTTATCCCTTTTTGTACTTCTTAATTACCAAACGATTGGGATGCTTATAACGATAGCTTTTTTGTCTTGTTTTGGTAGTCATTTTTTTTATCAGAATCACAATATTCTTCAGAAAATTCTCTCAATTATTCCCGGACTATGCGTCGTTTTTTTTTTCAAAAAATTGGATATTTTGATAGAAAGAGAGTTCTTTCGTTTCAAAATCTGAATAATATTTGTTACTTGAAGGGGCTCTTTCATGCATTTCTTTATTGAAAGGGGTCACTCTCTTCGAATTTTAGCAAGTGATAGATTTGGAAACAATCTCTTTATTCGAAGTGGATTCTTTTTTATTCCATTTCTGTATTATTTATAAATTCAAGTACTAACCGCTGAATCATACACAAAAAAAGCGGGGAATAGATTCGTGGGCTCGATAACTTGTAATAGAACTGATCCTTGATAGGAATATTAGTTAGTATCGTATAGCGTCAACGAATGGGGTGAGTTCATTAAAAATTCAAAGACGGAAAAATGGCAAAAAAGAAAGCATTCATTCCCCTTCTATATCTTGCATCTATAGTATTTTTGCCCTGGTGGATCTCTCTCTCATTTACTAAAAGTCTGGAATCTTGGGTTACTAATTGGTGGGATACTAGGCAATCCGAAATTTTTTTGAATGATATTCAAGAAAAGAGTATTCTAAAAAAATTCATAGAATTAGAGGAACTCTTACTCTTGGACGAAATGATAAAGGAATACCCGGGAACACATCTAGAAAAGCTTCGTATCGGAATCTACAACGAAACGATCCAATTGATCAAGATGCACAATGAAGATTGTATCCATACGATTTTGCACTTCTCGACAAATATGATCTGTTTCGTTATTCTAAGTGGTTATTCTATGCTAGGTAATGAAGAACTTGTTATTCTTAACTATTGGGTTCAAGAATTTCTATATAACTTAAGCGACACAATCAAAGCCTTTTCCATTCTTTTAGTAACTGATTTATGTATAGGATTCCATTCGCCCCACGGTTGGGAACTAATGATTGGATCTGTCTACAAAGATTTTGGATTTGCTCATAATGATCAAATTATATCCGGTCTTGTTTCTACCTTTCCGGTCATTCTAGATACAATTTTAAAATATTTGATTTTCCGTTATTTAAATCGTGTATCTCCCTCACTTGTAGTGATTTATCATTCAATGAATGACTGAAAAATGATTCACTGATCCAATTAGAATGGTTGGTTGTTACTTTGTACATAAGCAAAACATTCAAAACTGTACTTATTCTTTTTACTCATACAAGGGATTCGATTCCTCCTATATTCTATTCCATTACAATAAAATTCTTTTAGTACATAGCAGAATCATAGATAGGGAACTATACTAGACTAAGAACCCACCTAATTTTATTGTATAAATTTTCGATACCAATGATTGGACCATGCAAACTATAAATACCCTTTTTTCTTGGATAAAGGAAGAGATTACTCGATCCATTTCCGTATCGCTCATGATATATATAATAACTGGGGCACCCGTTTCAAATGCCTATCCCATTTTTGCACAGCAGGGTTATGAAAATCCACGCGAAGCGACCGGCCGTATTGTATGTGCCAATTGCCATTTAGCTAATAAACCCGTGGATATTGAGGTTCCACAGGCGGTACTTCCTGATACTGTATTTGAAGCGGTTG